CGTTCAAGTCATAATCAAAAAATGAAATTATGAAAAACCTTTTGCTTGGTTATATTCTTTTTCTACGAGATGGGGGAAATTCCTTCTACCGCATTCGTAGTTATGAAAAATGGAAAGAGGCCTTGGACCTAATCATACCATTCCATTACATTATATTGACAATTTCAAAAAACTGTTCATACTATGATCATAGTATGATGGCAGTCAGACAAGTATGCCCCCATCGTCTAGTGGTTCAGGACATCTCTCTTTCAAGGAGGCAGCGGGGATTCGACTTCCCCTGGGGGTAGGGTACTACGAAAGGAAGTTGATCATGGATTACCAATAAGCCTAAACAGAATTCTTCCTGGGTCGATGCCCGAGCGGTTAATGGGGACGGACTGTAAATTCGTTGGCAATATGTCTACGCTGGTTCAAATCCAGCTCGGCCCAAAAATTTGGCAATCTACCATGAGATGGTATAAACCCTTGCCCTTCAGAAATACCTGATACAGAGGAATAAAAAAGAATCTAATTTTCGGATATATCCCTTATTTCCCTGGGATTGTAGTTCAATTGGTCAGAGCACCGCCCTGTCAAGGCGGAAGCTGCGGGTTCGAGCCCCGTCAGTCCCGACGGATCCAATCAATCAATACATCAATTCAACTCCCTCTTTTCTATGAAAGCTGGTACAGAGGACACAGCCAGATTTCATTCCCAAAGGGGATCTTTTTTTTCTTTCCCATTTCTCATCAAACAAATAGATGAAAATTTTCATTACTTCAACTAGAAACTGATTGATGGGAGAAAGACATACGTGGATTAGTACAATTCTTGGTAGCATTATATTCAGTATTCCAAGAGATAGAGATACTGGGTCTGATTTTTCGATTGCTCCCGATCCAGGGAACAGAATATGGAATAGAGTACCATATATTTCCCGGGAGCACATACACAAATAGAATTCGTTTATTGTACAGCCCAAAATAAATTTAATCGAAATCTCCCCCCTGGACTACTTTTCTTTTCTAGATTCAACTATCTTCTTTTCTGGCTCTGATTTTGTGTAACCTCAATTACTAATTTGAATTTGAAAAAAAAAATTTCATTCAAATTGCATACTGAGCTTTTGATATATCTGTCCTAGTACTAATAATCTAAGGAAGAAAGATAAAAGAAAGCTAAAGATCAACCAAAGACTTCACCCCTCTTAGTGAGGGAATGCAGAATTTTTTCCTTCCTATTTTCCATTTATTTTACGAGTTTCATCGAAACCCAAAAATTGATGGAATATTAGATGCTTTCTACCGAGATTCATCTTTATCACAATTCTTTGTATTCCAAGAAAATTATATCATTAAAAAACGTAGTTTAGAACTTAACTTCTTTCTTTTTCCCTTTCACTCACTTCTATTGTTTATTTGGGTTTGTGAATAATAGAAGTCGAACGATGGTCAGAAGATACTTCATCTGATAATGATACAAGGAAGGGGTGGGGTAGGTTATAGAAAAAAAAGAATGGAACAGAATGATAAAGAAAAGAATTCTTGATTGGATCAGGAATCCTATTTTGTATTAGGTCTGGATAAAAGATCTTCCTATGGTATACTATTCAATTCTCGACAATGAATTGATTTGATAGGTCTGATATTGTTCATGATATTGATCCAATTTAATAATATCATCGAGAGTTAATTCATCCATTGAATTTAGAGGCGAAAGTTTTATCATCTCTATGGGATTAAATCCCGAGTTATTGTATTGTGAGGTAAAAAACACTGAGATTATGGAAGTAAATATTCTTGCATTTATTGCTACTGCACTGTTCATTCTAATTCCTACAGCTTTTCTACTTATCATTTACGTAAAAACAGTCAGTCAAAATGATTAAAAATTCCTATTCATTAAAAAAATTTGAATGAAACGCGACTTTTGAGTTCTTATCAATGATTGAAGAAAGAAAATGAAAAGAATTCCAATTTCGTGTCTTAAATGAAATGAGCGGACTCAAATCGGCAGTATTCAATGCGATCTGATAGTATGGTAGAAAGAAATATATGAATCGTTCTTTCTACCATACTCTCTATTATGGTATTTTTAGAGTGTATACTCGATAATAAAAGTTTAATATGGATCACTCTCCAATATTATCTGCATATATGATATGCAGATATCTATTCCATATATGGAATGGACATAGAACCCAATTCCATTTCTTTTCTACATCTATTTGTTCCGATCAATCTGAAATAATTGAAAGAGGGCTTTTACTCTTATGTTTCTAATTCTTCGATTTCTTATTATTTCCAACATGAATCTCCGTATCTATTGAAATAATCAATCAAGGAAAGTTTCTTAATAATAAGAAGAAAGTGGTTTTTTCGTTTAGCATTTCCAAGAAGTAATTGATTGAGCCATTGACAGTGCTTCTACGGGAGCTTCTTCGAATAATTTCGAAAAAGAATAGTAAATCTTATCCATTTTTAACAGAGTTTTAACGCTTGAACCATGAGATGAAATGAGTCGATAAAGCCTAAATCAAATTTGAAAAATAATAAAACAAGTGAGAAATGCACAATATGCGACTCTCCCAAGGCAAGATCTTATTATACTATCTCGTTAAACAACCACTATTTCTATATCATTTCTCATAGAAAGTGTGTATACACTTAACAGAACAACCTCTTCTTTGAACAGTAAGGAGGGAAATAAATAAAAAGGGGTCCGGTCTTCCTCATTGTACATTTATACTTCTGGTAAGAGCCCATTCGTTGAAATATAAAATTTAGGAAGAATTTGGTTGGAATAAATTTCCTATCATCTGTATCCCCTTTCAAAATACAAACATGGGAATCATTGAAATATCTCTTTGATTGAAAAAGTATTATTCATATAATACATTAATTACACTAGAATCCAATGAAATTTCAAAATGACGCTATTTTGATTTGGTTTTAAATCGTTAAAAATGCTTTGCAGAACGATCTAAAAAACAATTGATACAGTTTTTGTCATCCACTCAATTAAATTAGTAGTACTTCTAGAGTCCACTTCTTCCCCATACTACGAGTGAAAGAGAAAATGTAAAGACTACCATTAAAGCAGCCCAAGCGAGACTTACTATATCCATGTGAATTATGTCCCCTATTTCGATCAGTATTAAATAATTTTTACATTATTACTCACTAATAATAGTAGAATTGATGGGTCAGAGTCAAAAAGGAATTCGGACCCAACACTCTTGATGAACCAATCCAATAAACCCATTTATAAAAAATCTTTGTGTTATTATAAAATAATATCGCTAATAAAATATATGTTGGATGATACAAATAATCGTGAAAATGAAAGAGAAAGTAATAATGAAATAAATAATGAAATAAGGGAGCAATAACCTCTTGTTCCTATATGATTTCGAATCGGGAAAGATTAAACACAACAATCAAAATAGAGGGTGACATTTCAAAGGAATGTTACTAATCGAAGATGTAGGAATAGACTAATTTATTCCTATTCTTTTTTTTTGTCGACCTTTATAATAATTTATATAAAGAAAAAGCATAAAAAGATAGATCACTATCTATTCCATACCTCTATTTCCCATTTGATCGATCTCCCAATTGTCTATATGAAAGAGTCGGGCGGAAGTTGATTATGTTCTTTTCTTGACTGGGGGTTTGTTGAAAACAATTTATTTTTGTACTTAAAAACAATCAATTATCCATCCAATCAAATATTGCTTGGATGCCTAAGCATTCAGAGACTGTGCTGAGTCTGTATATAAATTGCAGCCCTTCTCTCCCTAGAATCTTTCCTTGCATCTAGGATTCGTGGATTTACAATCCTTTTAAAAACCCCCATCAAACCTGATGCTTAGAATCAAACAAGTATCAACAGTCCTTTTTCTCTGCTTCTGCTGGGGAATAATTGGGCTAGTTATATTAGCAGAACAGAATAATAAATTTCGAGTCTTTTGTTGATTAGGCGACACCCAGATTTGAACTGAGGAAAAAGGATTTGCAGTCCCCCGCCTTACCACTCGGCCATGTCGCCAAAAGGATATAAAATAGATGAAATCTTTCCCCCTTTGGGTTAAAGTAGTGAACTTCTTTTTTTATTGTACTTGCATTTTGTATCCAGTTTTACTTAATCCCTTTCCTAACGGAAATCCTTCTTTTTTTTGATTGGATTTGATTCACTCCTTCGATTTATTGTATAGTATCTCAAAACACACAATGCCTAAAAACTTCTCCTCCCTTTTCTATTGAAAAAAATGTGGATTTTAAGTCACAAAAACCTAAATTCACGAAAAATTTGAACCATTAACTATTGACTGCTGACTGTTAATTCAGCAGCGATTCTTGGATTTGAATCTCCATTTTTGTTTTCCTACTGACATAAGAAAATACAAATTGATATAGAACTCATCAATATGGATTCTTTTCAATAAAATAAAAAGTCCTTCGGAATTGCAATTATAACAGCAATTATGAGTATATGTAAACATAAGTATATGTAAACCCGAAAATAGAAATTGTTACAAAGATATCTACATGGGGTATTTTTTTCTATATGTTGTCTATAGAGAATTCTCCAGCAATTATCATGCTTCTTTTTTTCATTAAATAAATTGACATTGAATAAAAAATAGAAATTTGGATAGAGCACGACCCCCACTGCCCCGAATAGAACGACAATAAGTAGGAAGAAGGATCTATATCGATAGCTATATCTACACATGTTTAATAAATACAACCCCTCTTCTATACCTCACAATCGTATTTTATAAATTCGACTAAAAAATAGGTAAAATACCTTTCTTCTCTGCGAATTCTTTTTTGAAGAGTGGAATCCACGAAAGGGGTTAAGTGCAAAAAAATCGACTATATATTGTTTCTTATTTTTTTTATGGCTTTATATCAGTGAAAAGATCAAATACTGAATCCGTTTTTTTCTGGTAGTCAAGCAGATTCGAATATGGAATAATATAAAATGTAAAAATAAAAAGAATTCTCTTCAAT